ACTCAAGTCTTTATCCTATCTCCGGGGACCTCCCTTTAGGACAGCACCCTTTACAGACATGGTTCTAGGTGCTAGCTAGGCTTCCTTACCTAAGCCCTGACTCGGAAATTCAGTGGAAGACGCTAAGCCTATGTTCATTGGCCTTTTTTCGATGTCAATGCTCTGACAGTGATTCTCTAATCTCTAAAGAGAAGGGTCGAAAGAAGAAAGTCTAGACTTTTCTCTGATTCATAGTGGGAGCTGTTTGGCTATTAGTCACTTTTCTCGCTCCTCAAGAAAGACGGCTGGGAACGGCCTCTCGCGATGTGGCATTCCGTCTGCTCTTTCTTTGCATTCCTTTTGCTATCAGCGGGGAATCAAGGGCTTTCAGAGAGCTTTCCTTCTTCCTTATACCCTTCTTGCCCTAAGAAAGACGGCTAGAAACTTCCTATTAGGAATGGCTTCCTTTCAGGTTGTGTTGTTACAGACCGACCGCTGGAACTGATCTTTCTTATGTCATATTGCCGGGTCGGCTACCTCATCTCTCTTATCACGGAATCTTCTTATACGTTGATACACGAGTTGGACAAAGAGAGGCAGGAACGAGATCTTGTGAATCCTTCTTCCTATTGTTATTGCTTTGGTCCGGAGATGGCTTGTGACTTGTATAGAGAGGGTACGCTGCTACGATGTGGCAAGATGAAACTGACCATGCTCAACTTCGATCTAGTAGGGGCAGTCCCTGTGTTCGTTCAATGCTTTGCCGGTCAAAGATGTAAGATTTATCTAGTAGTACAGCTGACTTCACACTAAGACTTAATAATGCCCGAGAACATAGTAATAGAATAGGAAATTGCCCCTTCTCAGACTAGTTAAAACTAAGAGGACGCAAAGCAAGAAGCAAGTGGAAAAACGGCTTGTTACAGTGAATCAGAAAAGGAAGAATGCGCAGTTAGAAGGACAACTAATTGAGTCTTGCTTGGGTCTCCCACGTATGGGTGGCAGGTATCAGTCACTAGGCACATAGGTAAAGGTTGAAAACCGTTAGCAAGGCTACGAACCTTCTCGAAGGCTTACAGAAGAGTGCTTGCTTCCCAGATCAATAGTATAAAGAGAACCACGCACAGAAGGAGCCGCTAGAGAATAGGGTGTGGGGGAATGCGCTCTTTGAAAGAATAGGCTCTGGGACTGTTGATTTTCCTTCCCTTTCTTTGTTTGATGCGGAAGAGGGGAAGTGCTACCTTCTCGTTCTAAGCACCTTTAGAGGCAAATGGACGCAATTAGTGCTACTTCCCCATCAGGCTTAACGGTTAACGCTTCGATGGTTGGTGGCTTTCTGGGCTTTGACCAATGCTTGTCTGTCTGGTCTGTGATTAAACCAATATCTCTCCGGTCTCTCGACTGTCCGGTTCTTAGTAGTGGGTCAATCAATGTCTGTCCTTTCAGGTTCGACTGTCCTGTCTGTAACCGGAATTTCTTTTAAGAATACGTGCGTATTTGATTAGAATTTCTCTTAGATTCCACCCTGAGGTGAGTGATTCTTTCTTTTCGACTAGACTAGAGGAGTGCTCTTTCTTTAATTCATCGGGACCCCTGCGACATAAACTATGAATCTTAGCTGCTTTCTTCTCACAGGTGCGGTAGCAATACCAAAGAAATAGGGAAGGAGGGGCGGGGAAGTACCCTATTTGGGGAGCGAATGACTAAGAATTTGAATTGCGTCGGGCTTTGAAGCAGCTCCTTGGTCTCGTCGCCCTTGAATTCATCTATTTGCTTATAGATCTTGTTTGTGCTCCACGAAGGGATGGACCAAGCCAATATTCCTACTTTCCTTTCTTTCTTGGGATTGGGATCTTTGTAGAAAGGCAGGCTGTCACGATTGAATGATAGAGTAGAGTGGGTCGCTTACTTAGTGTACCCGCAGCGGGCCGTGGCCAATCTCTCCTTTTGGGCAAGCACTCAGATAGTTATCCGATCATCCAAGTATGGGAATAGGACCCCAAGCCCTTCTAAATAAATTCCAACCTTTCGCCCGGTCGCTAACCTATCTTTTTGAGTCCCTTTGTTCGCCCTTCTTTCCTGCCAGTAGTGTAGGCGGAGGACTTTATTGACGCTATTTCGTCAAATGAGAAGTTTGTTTGCAGGCAAGGACAAAAAGACGTTCTTTCCTACTTACTATTACTATAGGTAGCTGCGTCTCCTAGAAGATCTTATTCCGCAACTCGGGTCGATATGTTTGGGAGTCATGGTCACATCATGAATTTTTCTACCTGTCGCGCTCGCGTCATTCGCTGGCCAGTCGGGAGGATAGTACATTCCAACTCACATGCTTCCCAAACCGGGGCAACAGCGCGACTGCTAAATCGACTGGATCTGGATCATCCGGAACTATATCTAAATCTCTGACTATGGCGACTAGGACTCTCTTTGGATCACGATTTCAAAATGCGCTCTTCCGGGCCGGGTCGAGCCTTTCAATAGTGCATCGTATGTAGTAGTAGCCCTTCCCGGATCGAGAAGCTTGAGCAAGAAATTCCCCCATACAGATAGAGGCGCCTATAGCCTTGCCTCTGGCTTTGCCCCCTTATCTACTACGGGTGAATCTCTTCGATCCGGAATTTCACTATCCCGGCTTTGCTGCTGCTAGCTCCGCCACTGGGCCGACTTAAATGCAATAGGTCCCTCTCTATCCGGGTCTTCACCCTCCACCGAAACCCCACCAGATTGTAAGGCGTTTCCACTACATAAGAAATTACGTGAATGAAGACCTTATTGACCGATCGACTGAAAGAAGAGGAATTGAAATAGGTTCGACCAGCGAGAAAAGAAAGAAGAGTACTATGTCAGCTGAACAAAAACGGATTCGATCTACTTTCTATACTATACGAAATTTTTTCTTGTTCAGCAACAGAATCAGTAAGACAATCGGTCTTCCCTCTCCTGTCTTTGAGGAATTCCACGTGCAAGAGGGTCTACTCTCATTGTTGAGGTACCCCCGTTCACTCCGAGGCCATTCAACGGCCATTCCACGAGGTAAGCCCGCTAACCCCGAAAGTCATTGTCTCCTGGTTCGTTCTTCCTGTGGATTCTCTACCAATCTAAGTAAATAAGGGTTCTCGAACCCCGTCTCTCCCGCCATTGAGGTAAGCGCGGCTATCCCGATCTGGCTTTTCGGGCTAACCATTTAAAGATGATAGATTTCCCTCGGGTAATTAATGGCAGGACAATGCCCTGTGCTTTCCTGTATGTGAGGAATTCCCCCCGGGGGAGTTTTTCTGCTTATGGAAATTAGAGGGATACCTTCAGTGCACGAACTGCCTTTTATTTATTTTTGGCACCTAATCTTCCATATTTGTATTTAATTAGTACAAGGATTGCTCTCTTCCTTCGGGAACTTTCCAAGAAGCAAGAAGGGACCTCTCAAGAGAAGGAGTAGCCGCACATTTCCTTCAACAAATAGAAGTGCTTTTTGGCCCCTTTTTAAGAGGCCTTATTAGTCTATGTCGAATAAGAGCTCTCCCTCCGAAGCGAGGTAAATAGGACTAGCCAGAGTAGGAGCTCCAAAACGGATTGTGTACAACGTCTACTCCTGTCCTTCCTGACTTGAAGTTGTTCGATCGCTCAACGTCGCTTCCCCGTGGGAGTCAGAGTACGTTCTAACGCCCTACGAAGACAGGATCGAGAATGAATAAGAATTGCTAAGAAGGTCCTAAACCTAGTGACGATTCAAACGAATTTGATTAAGGTCTCGCCCGTCGAGGGCTATGGAGTCACTTTCACTTTTGTTAGGGCTATTCCTTTGAAACCAAGAGCCACCCAATCGATGAAGACTCAAACCCGACTCGCCCTGGGCACAGGGACGCGAGAACCTGACGGAACGGAACCATAAAGCTAGGCTTCAAAAGGAACGATAGAAAGTTCTGACAAAGCCATGAATCGGAAATCTTCCTATAATAGAAATAGGTCGAATCCCTGTAACCGAAGTCTCCCCCTCTCTATTCCTATCCGAGCCGACCATAGCCTAATCCCATAACCCTTCAAGAACCCGATAGCAAGCATGTGTTGGCGAGTCAACCTATTTTGAGTCTTATGAATGAGATCCGAGCTACCCAAAGCAATCGAAAGGCTTTCCATCTTTTTGCAGGCTAACGGGCGTTTCGTCGTTCCTGAACCGGCAAGGGAAGCTACTGGCAACCCATCTCCTTCCCATTGACTTGTTAAGACTGACTAAAGGAAGGCGATCCGCATCTCCGAATTCATCTGTGGGCGAGCGAACAGAAACAAATGAAGCATCTAATGCACCCGCATTTTCCCTCCCATCTTGTGATTATGCCATTCCATCCCCGGGGGAACAAGCAGGCGAAACTAGGGTTCCGCATCTATTTATACTTCCGTCTCTCCTTGTCCAGTTCCCCTCCGCTGGGCTCGTTAAAATACGGTTGTTCGTGTCTTCCAAACGCTACCTCGTAGCAACGGTCCGATGCCTCTCAATCAGTTGATTATGCAATTCCATCCTTTCCAAAAGTCTTTTTTTCCCTACGGGCCCAGTCCATCTCTTTCCTCTGCTCCGGATCTATCTCCTGGGGAACCTTCCACCCTGTCGTTTTTTTATCCGCATCGCTAGCTTCTTTTTGGTTAGCGGAGGGACGGCTATTCAAGGATTCGAAGCTTTATCCGGTTCTACCCGCAGGCTGATTCCGTTGAGTCAACATCCTCGGTACCCTTGAGTGAATGACCTAACCAACGGGTAGATGGATAGGAGGGTTGGTCCACGACCCCTCGCTGCATTCCGGAATCCGTTACTGGATAGCCCCCCCGAGACCTCTCGCCTCAGCATCCCATCCCTCCCGAGGCCCACACGCACGGGCCCCCGGAACCTTATAAAATTATAGTCTTCCATCCACCCCGGGCAATGACTGTTCCCATGATGCACATTTCTTAAAGAGGAAAGGAAGATCACTCAATGAAAGGAAAGATCCATCCGACACCAGAGAGGGTGCACAGAGGAGAGGTTAATGGTTGAAGGCTGGGCCAATAAAGAAATGAAAAGGTGGGCAAGGAAGGCTCAACTAGCTAGATGGGCCGCCGCTCATGAGTAGTGATCCGATGTTTGATCTTGTCAATGGGTTGATGGCAAACTTCTCTTTTATCCCACTCGGAAGAAGGTGGATGTTGACTGCTTTATCTTAGGGGTTATCCACCCTTCTTATTCTCACCCTACCCGTAGTGAATTTTGGTTGGTATGAGCATGAAAACTCCGATTCAAGGTTGTCCTTACCATACCTAGCTGAGGGAAAGATAGAGGGATGGAGACCCATCAATGAAACAAGTAAGGCTAGTCGATTTCCAAGATTTTAGTAGCTCTGGTAAGGTTCCCGGGATTGGAGTGGCTCGGGTCGGGGCTGGACAGAGGATATCCAGATTATGATCCCTATGGGGCTTGTATCGAATCTATATCTCCGACTGACTTCAGCGTCTGAGGATGGCGCTAGTATTCGCTAAGGAAGTCTGATGGTGCTATCTAATCGTCTCTAGTTTATGGACCTATCATGCGGATTGGTCTTTACACTTGCAATGGTATCAAGATAAGGTGATTCGTATGCCACCATGATTTCCTTTAAAAGTTTAGTATCGGATTCTAACCTAGCATTCGTCCCCGTTGCGTATGTTGAGCTAGTAACCCGAGCTAGGACGGCGTAGTTGAAAGAGATTTATTGGTACTACGGGTGAATCTAATATGGGTGACAGGTTGAACCATTGGTGGCAGGGGTGTGATGAAAGCTGTAGGAGAATGTGATGTCTGCCAGTAAACCCATTATGAAGCAATTTCCCCACCACAACCACTGTCTATACCTGGGTGGACATCTCAATGGACTTCATAGAGGGGTGAAGCGACTCAACTGCCAAGGAGAGGCACTGAGCACAGCGAAGTGGAGTAGGGAGAGGGGCTCCCATTGTCAAGTGCAAAATCAGTTATACTGGTGGTGATTGACAGGTTGACTAAGTATGAACATTTCCTCCCACTAGCTCATCCATATACTATATTGCTAAAACTGTTGCTGATGTGTTTGCGAAAGGTGTGCTCAAGTTACATGGTACGCCTAATACCATTGTGAGTGATAGAGATCCGAGCGGAAGTCTTTTTTACTATGCAAGGTACACAATTGTGCAAAAGCACTGCCCCAGACTGATTGATGGTCAAACCTCAACAGGACTTTGGAGCGGTGAGAGACCAACAAATTGGCTGAATCTTCTTCCATGGGCAGAATGGTGGTATAATACCACCTACCATTCAGCAATAAGGATGTCTCCATTTCAGGCACTATATTATATGGCTACCCACCTCCTTCAGTGCAAGCATACATACCAGAACCGTCCATCAAGTGGATGTGCAATTACAAGATAGAGATGCTCTATTAGCTGCATTGAAACAGAACTTGCATCTTGCTCAGTCTAGGATGAAAAGGTACTATGACAAACATCATACTGAGAGGGTTTTGATGCTGGTGATTGGGTTTATTTGAAGTTGGAATCCTATAAGTGTGCAAAAGAGACTGTCACATAAGTTGTCTCCTAGATTTTATGGCCTGGAAGCCAAGATTGGCCAAGCTACGCCGTTCTTTTCTTGGAATTCGATTACTTCACTTCGCCGTTGGCTTCTCTCTCAGAGTTCGGGTTGTTTCGATGCTGCGGGTGTGTGGCAGAGTGATAAAGATTCAATTGAGACCCGGGTTCTGAAAGAAAGAGTACGATCTCGACCGTTCAAATCCGAAGTGCTAATTGCGGTAAATTTAAGTTATTGCAAAAACCATGTTTATTCCAGAATGTTTTTGGCAATTTCTAACAAAAAAGACGGGAAAACAAATTCCTTATCAAGCTAGAAGCAAACTGAAGGTATACCTATTATTCCCGTAAACAAAGGAGCTCCAGCGGGGGGAATTCCTCACATACGGGAACGGGAAACAGAAGCGCGCTGCGGGTCCGGTTAAGTAAGAAAACCTCTTTTACTACCTCTTATAAAGAGATCCGGGGTTGGCGAACCCTTTTCTCAACGTCGAAGTAAAAAGAAGGTGCATACGTGTCTAGTCTAGCCTAACAAAACCGAACCCGACTAGCTATTTAGTTAAAAACTGCAATCGCTTATGCTTGTATGCTCGGTCGGAGATAGGAGAGAATTCCCTTTCCGGCTAGGCGCGATCGGAGCACGTTTTGATGGTAGAACCCGTCGGGATGAGGCAACTTTGCTCTAAAGGAAAGGGCGATCCATTTCGATACGAAAAAGACCAACAACCGACTGCGGGAAAGAACTCCAGAAGAAGGTGGACTTAGGAGATTAAAACCTAGCTTCTACTCCTCTTTTAGTAGAGCTCACGAGAAAAGAAGCGTAGGATATTTAAACCAGCGGGACCTTAGCCCGAGCCCGGGTTGCCGGGAACAAACTAAATACCTGGGGAAGAAGATAAAACAGAAGAACATCTGCTCGTCTTATCGTCTGCGTCTGCTCAATACTAGCTGCTCAAAGGCACGTAGGAAGAATGACAACTAACTAGCGTATAACTAGCGTACGCATACTCGGATACTCGATCTAACTACTCGAGAGACCAGAGAGAAGGGGAAGCAAAATAAATGTATTTTTTTATTTTATACTACAAGTCATAGAAGTCAGATCATGCAGACGCAAGAGCTAGAGTCTGCTCAGTCTGAATCTAACCTACAATAAGTGGATTGTCGAGAAGAACCATTTCATGAGACAAGTTCAGTCTGCTGCGTCTACTAGTCCCATCATCGTCGGCTAGTCACATAGCGTGGAAAAAGAACCTAGTATGGGCGATCCGGCTTAGTAACATACAAAATCTAGCTCCATGGGAGAAACTTCCTCACATACTGGATAGGTGGACCAGTACTCACTTGAGGAAGACTTTCAAGACTTGGTTTGGTTCCTCATCTTGGATCAGGACCGAACACTAGCAACCTATTCAGGGAAAGGAAGAGGAAAAAAAGAGTACTCTTAAAAGGAGAGCCTCGTTCCTGCGCGGTTAGTGCTTCCCTCGGTCGCGTATCACCTTTGTGTGATGATAGGATTGAGACCGGATCAGGTAGAGATTTTTTTTGAGCAGCTCTAGCCGGAAGTATATGCCCAGATTGAGGAGCTCTTCCTTCGCGCTGCGGCGAGGAGATATAAGCAGGTAATCCCACCCATCTTGAGTTGTATTTAGGACAAATGCGCCCGCCCGGTCTCATCTCGAACACACAGGGACCCGTTATCAGGAATGGAATAAGCTGAGAAGCAGCCCTCCTAACCGAATAGTTAGAGCCGTACCAATTCCATCCATCTCCCAGTGGAGCCGAGCCATCTACTTCTCTAAGACCAGTTCCCAGGGATCCAGATCAATCTTCCTCGGAGTGGGAGGGAAATTACCCCGGCTATCGATCTAATGGTTTTCCAGTTATCATACCATAATTAAATGGTTGAGCCGTCTCCTACCAGGTACTTGATCTTCCCACGGCTATGCTTCTAAGTTTGAGTATCTTCCTCCATACCCAAGAGCAATCACCCGGTGTTTTCAACTCCCAAAAGATTCTGACATAAGAAGATTCCAACAAACAAACGTTCGTATAGGCCGGTTATCATATACGTAACCGCAAACTTGGTTTCTTCAAGGAGAGTGAAGCGAAGTCCCTCCTCGAAAGAGGGACGAGCGGAACGGCTTCGGTATCGGTAAGCATTCCCCCGCCGGGCTCAGTTTGGGCTTTCCAGTCTCGTTCCCTTTAATTGCGCGAGATAAGGAAAACGGGATATCAAGCGGGAAGGCTGTTTATTACGAATCATGTGCAAATGCAATCAGGCATTCCATAAGAGCCCATTCTCTGATAAAGAACCTTGCTTGCCTTACTAGCTCTATTGTTATGAGCATGTCCCACTAGTGGATTCAGTCCCTTCCTTATAGCCTTGCTGTCCAATCTTTTCTACAATCCTTTCTTTCTTCTGGGCATCAATCCCATGTGAACAAAAAGGCATTTGCTTTGTCCAATTCCTCCCTAACGCCCTACTCTATTCCTCAAGTCCCACAGGGCATTCTTCCACTGGCCATTGGAAAGATGAATCTCTACCTTTTGAATAAGGTGCCTAGCCTTAGCGGATTCCTCCTTCTAAGAGGGAAAGTGCTAACACCGCTAATGCCGCATCCACAGGATAAGCATTCATTTACCTTTCAATACCTTTCAAAGAGGGTTTATCCCGCAGCATCTAAAGTATGCTACAAAGAAGCATGAAAGGGCTATGCGCAATCAAGACATTCAATAGCAAGCGCCATCAACAGACATGGAAAAAGAGCAAGCCAAGACTTGAACAAGAAAGCTGGACTTGGTGGGTAAAACCTCCCTTGGGTACGAAGGTAAGCCATGTCACATCACCATTCCTGGATTCGGGCAATGGGACAGGTTCACCCAATAAGGGAAAAAGGAAAAGGAAAGGAATGTAATAGAATAGGCGCGTTGGTTGGCCCTATAAGAGAAGAGATCGAACCTAAGAGCAGAGAAAGCAGCTGAAACCCGGAAATCCCCACTCGCTTCATTCTATGCTTGAAAGGATCAGGGACAGAGGGACAGACGGAAGTCGATACAAGCAGAATGACTAACCAAAGTACGTTCAGTTTCATCACCTGGGCCGGACCGAAAGCGGAAGCCTAGCACTAAGTTCAATCTCCAGCGACAACGGTCCCAAATGCCTGTCCTCCTCCAAGAGCATAGTCTTTTAGTGCTTTCTTCTTCATTTCGAGATGCCTGAATCAGGTACCTAGTCTGATAGCTAGTTGTTAAGTTGCGAAGTAAGTCGAGTAAATTTACCTTCTTAAAAGACCATGCCGGGCAGCCGAAAGTCGCGATTACAGTCAGGTGTCCTCCTTTCTCCATCCTTGTGCACGAGCTTGAAGCAATTCGAAGAGGAGTAGAAGAAGCTCTGAGATTCATGTTATCTTATTCAATCCTTTCACTCTAAGGAAAAGAAAAGTCCTACTAGATAGAATAGAAAAACCCTTCCCTTATCCTTAGAACTTATAAGTAGGGCAAGCTAAGGTGATTCCTTAACTTCGTCGAAGAAAGTGAGAGAATGGTTATGAACGTCCGCTGTGGAGACTACTAAGGAAAAGGTAGTAGGCCAAACTAGCCAAGGCTAAGGAGACAGTTCATACTATAGCCATAGTACCGTAATTCTTCTGAGTATAAGCATGAGTGTTCGCCTACTTTTGAGTCTGGCTATTAGAGCTGTGTAGTAAAGACTGAGCCACATATTTTAGTTGTTTGACATTGGTCGGGCGAGCTAGCATCTTTCTCTTCTATTCAATTCCGAACCTTACTTCGCTGGATTCTTAACTCATCCAGCTTTTAGATTTAGATCCCCCTCGACAAAGCCAAACTAAGAAAGCGTAGCAGCGATTGAGCGTACAGATCAATTCGTCACTAGAGTAACCTCCAACGGTAATTTATCCCAACCATAAACGGAAGCCCTTTAAAGTAAAGTTAAAGTCCACTACCGCATCAGGAGCAATAGCACGGCATGAGAGAGACTTCCCGCAGCCAAAGAAAGAAAACAAGACTTTTTTCATTCTCCGCTCGGACGAAGAACCGGCAAATCGAGTATGGAATTAGAGCTCGGGCGGGGCATCAACCACAGCACAGGTTGCGGACCTATCGAGATGCTTCCTTGCAGAACCCAACAAGGGCTGTAACTCAATAGAGTGAGTGGGAAACCTTGTAAACGCGAGCAGGAGAATAGAGATCGGTCTGTCTTGTCTTAGACCAGCCCTACTCCACCCATCTTGACTATCTTGAGCTTATTCATAAGCTTGGGGCTACTTTTAATTTTATGCTTACTACAAGGGCTTCCAGCACTAATTCCTACGCTTAATCGGGTCTCATAGCCCCTGTGACCTTCACTTCACAGCCTGATTAATGCGCTAAGCGCACTTCTATGGCCCTTCGTCGAGCTAGAGTTTCTTTCTCAGGATGTGCCTTTATCTTCACCGGTGGATTGGCAAACTTATTGTGAACTTTTGTATGCGATTTATATACATAATTAGTTAACCCTTCCAAATAGCCCAGAAAATGATAGCCATCAAAAGGCCTAAGCCCATATAGCCTCGGCCTGTCAAAATGATGTTCAGCGGTCTCTACCCAAGTAGCTGTGGCCCATGATCCAAAGGACCCGCAACCAGTCAATCATGCTATCCTTACCTTTCAACCAACCCCTTCGATTCCGCTTCTTGCTATAACAGAAAGACTTGTCGGAAATCTGGTTGGTCCAACCAAGAAAGGCACGGGAGTCTTTGGGCATCTCACAGTAATGCAACCATCAAATCTTAATAAGATGTTGACCCGTTTTTCTTTTCTTTGCTGATTCCTCTCAATGAAATTTGCCGTGTTGCACTAAGTTACTTACGGATGTATGCATGCAATCCGGGAACACTTTGGGGTGAACACCCATCCGAACAAGTAGGGTCAATAGTTCAGCATTTAGGCCGTAACATTTAGCAAAAAAATCTTTAACCCAACAAGTGCTCTCCGAACCAAGCTAGATAGTCTCCTATCACTAGGCTCACCAACCAACCCGGACTTTTATTCTTATTATTCCTACCGGATACCAAAACCATAAGGATTGTTTCCAGCCATGAGTTCCCATATGACACAAGCGCTCTTGGGTGGGCTGGGCCATTCCATCAAATCTTTGAGAAGAGGCCCGATCTCGTATTTGATGGTCGGCGTGGCGATAGGCTTCGCTTCTACGACTGCCTCCCCAGCCGTTGCAAACACTGAGCGAGAACGATAAGGGGCGCACAATGTCGTTGCGCGGGGATGCGATTCGCCAAGCTGGGGCAAACAAAGCCGTCTGGCCCCCCACCGGATTAGGAATGCGAAGGCCTCCCCTTTTTTATCATTTTGTTTGAGGCTAGAGAATTAAATGCAGAAATAGGGGAAGGGTTCCAAATCTTTTTTGGTTTAAGGGCAGCTCGCCCTGCCGAAGTACCAAAGGCTTTCTAGGCTTACACCTTCCTATTACACGACCTAAATGAAAAAATTCAGTAGCGCCTTAAGCCTTTTGAAGCGCCAGTAGTTGTAGCTGTGGGTAGAACTTTCGTTCTTATTGCTCTGGGTTTCGATCTATATGACCTCCGGGCGGTACAAAGTACACCTCTTCCGTAGAGGCAGGTAGTAACTTAACCCTTAAGAGTCTGTTCAAGGTAGCTTGCTTACTTAGTGCTTGCGCTAAGGTTCTGAAATAAAACAAGCTCGACCATAGGGAGAGGTAGTTTTATTGCTTAGTGTGAAACGCTAAGAGAGGAGCCCTCTTACCTATCAATGGAAAGATCCCCGTGCGTGGCGTGATAAGGAATCCTCTAAAAGATCTCATGAGACCCGCCCACTATTACTACGAAAAAAGGACTGCCCTTCGCTGCTAGGAGAGTCAGCAACTTCTATTAGCGCCGGACCTTGAGTCGAATTGATCGTGTCATGTGCAACGTCCATCAATGATGGTTCATTAATGTCCATTGATTTAGACTCCTTCCCCCTTCCCAACTACGAATAAGATCGAGAGGAGCCCGAAAGCCCCCAACCAAGAACGGAAACGGAAGCCTTTCGACTCACTCCCCATTCTCTCTTAAATAAAGCTCGCCCTCGAGCCCTGGGCAGGTCGGCCGGGTCTTTCCCTGTTGTTCTGTTCCCGCCACGAGAAAGACACACAGAAGAGGTACGCCCAGCGCGCGGAGGATCCGTTGAGAGTTTCTGTTGTCTCGGTAGGGAACTGTACGATCTTTCCCCTATTGTATTGAATCAATAAAAAAAGAGGTCAGTGCTACGGCCCCCTATTGTTTGATCCAATATTGACCGGGGACGAGCCCCGACTTCCATAGGTCCTTGGTTTGACCTCCTTGCTTTTAATAAAGTGGAGCGGGGAAATTTTCTCGTACTTGCTCAGTGTGCTCCCCTTGCGTCGAGTGCCCCGCCCGGTTCACTGGGCTGTTGGCCTACCAAGCACTTGCCCGCAGCTCCTGCCGCCCGAAAGGCGGGCGGAGCGCTCGTTCTCCTTACTGTTCTCTCCGCCCCCCCATTGCTCTAGCCATAAGCTATGGCTCGCAACCGCGGGGGCCCGCCCTGCGAGGCCAGGGTGGGCTCAGCGGTCAGGTTAGCCCCCATTCGAATTACGTTAGGGGGTCTTTCGCTTTGCCAGATCTAGAGAGATACTACGAGTCCTCCGTCCCAGATTCCATCGCCGCGGCCATCTGGTTCACCGGTACTACCAAAAAGTCTCATGCTTACGTTACTGTTATTGATGGTTTTATTATCTTGGACCACGAAGACCCCGGTCGTGCTTCTGGTTTCCATTCCCATCATCATATTGATGATAAATCACCTCGTGCTCTGCCATTAAGAACTTGGAGTCCGTATCATGGTGAAGGTAAGGTAACGCTGTGATTCTTGCTCAAAAAACAGACCGAACGCGTTCGAGTTATTGGCTCGTCCAACCCGGCTGCATTCATGAATCGCCCGTTCAACTGTCCCTCGGAGACACGGTCGAGAAGTACCATGTATGGTTGCCCCCCGTCCTTTCTTTATCTCGGTCCCACCCAGCAAGATACGGCTCAGCCAAAAAACGGCCCCTGCGCGAGCCTTATTTTTTTAGTAAAGTAAAGCTTTGGCTCCCACTAAAGAAATGGATCAAAAAAAGGGGGGACTTCTGCAACGGGCTATGCCACCCAAACCAACTGAGGGAAGTCGCATCCGTCCCATCGCAAGCACCTACAATGTCATGATCACATTGGTTTACCCTTTTTTCTTTGGTAGTTCAACGGACGGTCGCCCCTCCAACAAGAAAGGGTATAAATATAGAAACTTCTCTGCCATTTGGATCGGAGAATTTATGTAGGAAATCGGCTTTTAAATTTCCAGAAACCAAACGATTATATAGCCAAAGGGAATACGCCGCGCCTAAAATCATCCCAAGCGCTGCTAATGTGGCTACTAAGCTATTTCTTTGGAAAGCTCCTACTAAGATGGGAAATTCCCCGATAAAGCTGCTAGTACCGGGTGAACTCATATTGGCCAAAGTGGAAGAGAAGGAAATGGTAGAGAGATTCGGCATGGTGCTCACTGAACCTCCGTAATATCTAACAAGTCGAGTCTTATGTCGGTCATATAGAACACCAACACATAGAAAAAGGGCTGAAGGAACCAGTCCATGACTTAACATCGGTAGAATGCTACCTCCAATTCCCTGTATGTTCGATAGAGCCAAAAATTCTCCCCCACTGATCGGAGTACGCCGATTACCCCCCGAACCGTACAAGATAGTTACCGCCTATCATACGGCTTTCTAACTTCACTTCTTTTTCTAGTCGTTCCGTTCTGTCGATCGATGGTAGTATAAGAGATCCGTAACTCCCTAAAATTATTTACATAATGGTTCCTGCTTCCTACCCATAGTTAGCATGTATCTCCCCGGGTCATACTTGAGTATCACATCGTAGACCCCCACCCCAACTCTATCTTCCTTATCAGTGAACCGGAAATAGTGCATAGGTACTCTTCAATGCTGCGGGGACGAGACGACGTGACATACTACGATCACGTACAGAAGTGCTGCCCTTCGGCTCGGCAATATGGAACCTCTCAACAGCTCCCGTTCCTTTATGAGGTCCTATCGGGATAGGTAGGCCCAATCCTTTCCCCCCCTCCCTCCATAAGACCCTATTTCTCTTTCCCCTCAAGAAAGAGAAAGAAGAGAATCACTCCTTTCTTTCTTCTCTTCTTTCATGTGAACGGCCCCTTCTTGTATCGAAAGGTTTTGCGTGCTATACACCACGCCACGTTGAGAAAGACCAGCCTCCTATGTACCGTTTTTTTACCTCGAAAGGGGGTCCTCCTTATGATGCTACGGACGGCTGTCCGAAGTGCAAGGGGTAAACTCGGACTCGGATAGGATAGGATTGTGCGCGCCCGGCCCCTTGGGTGTCATATTTTGGCCGAGTTTACCGTACCTCCGGCCCTTATGTTACGCGACCGTAATATTTTGTTACGTTCCACCGCTGTTACGCCAGAAATAAAAGGTTCCACACGAGCTCCCGTTCTGCGGCGTGGCGGCAGGGCCGATAGGGGATTGGCTCCGGGTGTAGATAGGGTAAAATCTGCAGGGGTCATGCAAGTAAATAGGCCCCTTCCCTTCTCTTTTGGATAAATGGGGTGGTTTAGAAGGCGCTTTCCGATCTACGGTCCCTCGGAGCGAGGGGTTAGGCAGGTAGTATGGGCCCTCTGACTTCCAGCTATGTGCTGTGCGGCTCCCGCGAAGCGAATGAAGGGAAGCTCGAAGAGCTTACGGGTGAGCTTACGCTTACTCTCAGCCTCTTTGATTGGTAGGCGGGCGGCCTAAGCCCCCTACTTAAGATACATTCATAAGGGGAATTTTATGTTGCCGTGACGCTTTTGTTAGGCCGACTACTCTACTATAGGCTACTTTTAGCTTCTATAGCGGCCCTTCCTTTTTTGTGTAGTTGGAGTTTGTATTGGTACTGAATGAACATATCAAACAAAGGCGAGCAGTATAAGCTCTTCTCCGGCCTGGGAAAAGCAGCGAACTCTAGAAGCTAGGGCGTTGTTCGCCTTTGGACACGAACACTACTCCGTTCTCAGCGGAAACCCGCCCCAGAGATTGAACGGCAATAAGATAAGTCGACGTTCAATCTAAGGCAGCGCTGATAGCTTGTAGTGAACAGCCCCCTTATGAAACCAACCGAAAGCAGCCTTTGGTACTTAAGTAGTTAAGGGATATGGCAGGTTTGGAACCCTTGCTACTCTGATAGAAAGCCGTTTGCTTGTTGCCAAACCCTTCGCCTTTCTTTTGAATCAAAGTAGGTCGCGACTGTTGTATTTTAGTCGGTCGGGGGGCTTATACGACAACTCCGCTTCCTCGTCTTGCTTCTGGCAAAGCTTCTACTTTGCTTGCTTCTCTCGCGCTTGCTTGCGCAAAGGCTTAAAGTCCTTTTCGCTAGGTCCAAAAGCTTCCGTCAAAGCGAAAGATCTGATCCAACAGAAATCCCGCATGTTGAGCGCAGCTGATATGCTGCGGCTACAGCTAGGCGATCATATCATGCCATAATATAATTTTATATGTATAAAGAGATTCCCTAGATATACAGATAGAATAGATATTCATGGATAGACGGACATTCCATTGATTCTTAGTTTTGGGGCTGAAAAAGCTCGTCGATCCAAATGAATCATTCTTCTGATCTCTATTTGCCCCCCGCCCCGAAACTGACCCACAGCACAGCGCCCATTCGCTTCGCGCGCGGGAAGGCAACGAAGTTCAGTTCATGGGACCGTGGCGGAGTGGAGCAGCCGCGACACGAAGTTCCTTACCTTAGCTGGATCTCGCTGGTGCCACCTAAACGGTAGGTAGGCGACGGATGTGTGACGTTTGGAGTTGTCGTTCGTGCACCTGTCCCCAATGGAAGAATGAGTGATCCGTTCCCCTGCGGATCATGGCTTTACCACTCGGTCCCCGATGGCCAGCGGGGGATTTGGTATAGCAGCTCACGTTCGTTTGCGCTGCGCGTTCCCGCTGAACTGGACACGTGTTAGCTGTAGGAAGTATGGTTCCGAAAGTGACTTCGGTTTGCCAGTTCGGGCTCAACTCCTCGCTTTACGTTAGCGGACCTACAGGTCGGGCCGGGGCTCTGTGCTCTTTCTTTCTGTGTGGGACGATGCCGGGGAGAGAGGGGAATGCGTCGAGGCGGCGAACAACAACACAACTGCATTTTGGCTTTTCCCTCCATGAGATGAGCCCAGTGCATTGGACCGATGGATAAGAGAACTGACTGAGCTGGCCTAAAAAGCGCTTGGGCGTTCTACGTACGATGTAGTAGACTCCATCAGATACATATCGATTTTTTTCTGATGGATCAAGAATAGATGGTTGTCTCATCAATAGATAAAAATAGGAGATTTCCCCTTATTATTGATGGATTCCCTCTCTATCCATTCCTACTCTTTCGATCTATCAGAACAGATCAGGCTATCTATCAATCGATTTGAAAATTGCACGTTCATATCGCTTTTCGTTCATTTCCGCCACGCCAACATAGCCGCCATAATAAGAAGCAGGCGAAACAGCTAGAAGCGCTCGCTTCTAGCCCTTTTTTTCTTATTCACGAATGAATTGGGAAAGCCAACAGAAAGATTCGATTCAGACTTCGTAGAGCCGGTGCTGCTGTTGCCTGCGCGCAGGGCCGTCCCCCACTCCCGTCCCGGGGCGCTAAGGGGCTTTTGTTTTTGAAAGAGACGGCAGTGTTTTGTTTTGCTGACGCCTCGAATCAAGCTTTTGTTGCGACATGCTATGTTTTCTCCCCCATTGCTAGTAGGTTGATGGATCGCACGCCCGGCACACATGTTTTGGCCTTGTGTGTCCATAACTCAAAATAGGTGACCTAACGGCCGCCGCCCGACTAAACATACCAATAGTCACCAGATT